TAGCGGAAACTGCTTTGAGAAAAGCTGAAGGAAAGAGACAAACAATTGAGGCAAATCTAGCTCTGCGACGGGCTAGGACCCGGGTAGAGGCTATCAATGCGATTTCATAACGAGTGGGTGCGTCCGAATAATCATCGATTTATACACCCTATATTTATTTGGGTGTTTTGTTTGACTTGATTCTGTCGAGTAAATAAAATCAAGCACAATCAGATTTTGATGCAACGAAAAAGAAATAGAAAAGATACAAAATAAATCTCATTAAAAGAAAATGGGTATAAAAACTTATTAGATACCATGGACCGCGGTATCTAATAAGTTCTACCTACTATTGGATTTGAACCAATGACTCCCGCCGTATGAAAGCAATACTCTAACCGCTGAGTTAAGTAGGTCATTTATCTTCACAAAGAAAACCAAAAAGGATTCATCCCATCGATGGATTATAAATATCATATTATTTAGAAGCAATACCGATCAATATGATCTTGGATCATGGAATAGTGATCTTGAGAAGATTCATGAGAATATTCATCTTGACAAGAAAATATCTACATAATAAAATAGAAATATATATTACAAGCACTAAGGGCTATAGCTCAGTTGGTAGAGCACCTCGTTTACACGCGCGCCGATGTTTTTCAGGGGAGTCCATCATGGAATCAAAAAAATTGATCTTATTGAAAAATCGATGTCTTACTCCATAACTTTGAGGGAAGAAGAGAACAATAGCCTGACAAGGGTTCGGTCCGTTTAGGTGCCCAGTTAGGTGCCAAACAGACCCCATCATTGATTTGATATATTGATAAGGTGAATATCCAGTCTATTCAATGCTAGGCTGAGCATAAGGGCCTCAAAAAAATCTCTTTTCGTCCTATGAACTTTAAGGTGTATGAAGTTTCATATTTGATTTTTAAGTAGAGCGATAGAGACTTCATTTCACTTAGGTTAATCTAGGCCATAGGCAGACCTACGTCAAGATAACCCCCCTTGAAAAACTTTGGTAGTGTTCCTGAATCTGAATCCACATAATGACTCAGAGCACATGGAGCCATCTCCTTATTTTTCGGTGAAAAATAAAAATGGCGGACTAGCTGATATTTATATCAGTTAATGAAAGAGCCCAATGCACAAAAATGCATGTTGGGTCTTTGAAACAGTTCAGATCATTTTGATAATAATAAGTTTGATCTGTTTTACCGAGAAAGTCTACGGTTCGAGTCCGTATAGCCCTAGAGTCCTATAAAATAAAAATGAATATTAAAATACAAAAAATTGTATTATTTTTCATTTGAATTTCCTCGTTATTGGTTTAACTGACTGATTGCTTCATCAAAAGATAATCATTCCTATAAGCCCATTCATGAGGATCATTTAAAGTAGAATATCAAACTAAACTAAAAGCAAAAACGCATTTCATTTCAATGGACCCAATCGATCTTTTTCCAGTTGTGGATGAACAAACCAACTTTTGTTCAGTACTCTTCGTATAAAAATTCATATGGCATTTTCATCGTTTCCTGTCCGAAATCAACCAGTTAATTATACTACCCTTCGTTTGGTATACCCAATTCTATGGAATTTTGTATCATGACCCGAGTCTGGTTAAAAACTCCAACCGAACCCAACCCCAATAAAATCTACCTAACCCAATCAAATCTAATACTAATAGTAATTTACGTCGGTATTCCGCGCTATTTGTGCACAATATCCAGTTTGAAAAGCGCATATCTTTGCTAATGCTAAGTTTCATTGTAAACATTGTTAACAACGTAAAATAGGCTTTCCTTCGTATACCTTACTTAGACCTAGTCTTCTCTTTCGATATTCAATGAATAGAAAATCCTCCATCGGGATTGGATTCTAATAAAAGGAATACCAAGACCCATATATTCTAAATCTTGAGATGCAAATTCCTATACATTCTATTACATCTGACTACTTGTTCTATTCTAAACCACTAATAAAATAAAAAAGAGACAAATGGACATATTCATAAAAAAAATGAAATATTTAAATATAAATATATTCTATTTATATAAAGATAATCAAATAGAAAGGATCATAGAAATCGATTTCAATTTCGATCAAATTATAATAAATTTATAATAATATAGAATTCAAAATTCGAAATAAAAAAAGAGAATTCTATTTAGAATCCCTTTTCTTTAGAGAGAATACTCGGTAAGATTGAGATGAAAACAAGAGAATTTGGATAAGAGCAATAGTTAGTTTTAACTATAACTAAAAAAAATAAAAAGATATCTGAAGATATGTAATAAAAATAGGATTCTAATCGATGAATCTTGAAAGGAAAGACGCCCACTAGATGGTTCGACCAAAAGCAATTCTTACTTTAACTAAACAGTTATGAACGACTTAACAATTTCAAGTCGAATTGACTAATCCGGTATATTTATATTTTCCACGTTCATAGGAGTGCATCTATGTTTCTGCTTTACGAATATGATATTTTTTGGGCATTTCTAATAATATCAAG